AAGTTCAAATTTTGTAAAGATGAATAAACAGGCTTGTATAAAAAGGATGCGAACAAAATTCCCCCAAAAGCTATACTGACTGGAAAAGTTGCATTTGTCAAAAATTGATACCAATCCTTGGATTCTTTTGCATTTTGATCTAACAGGTTTATCGGTGGAGTTAACAATTTGGATAATATATCCAATCCCTCCCCCTCTTGATTGAAAGTAATTCCTATGACCCCACTAAACAAGGTAAATAAGGCCAATATAAGTATAGGAACTAGCATAGTATTGTTCGATTCATGAGGATAAGGATTTAAAGTATTATTAAAATGAATAGTACGAAAGGCCCTCGTTATCTTTCTTACATTAAGATCAAGTCGATCTGTCTTCTTGCAAAAACAAAAAAACGAAGCCCTTTTGTTATTATTTATTTTTAATAAAGATAATAAATAATTTTTTTTTTTATCGGACTTGGCCCCTCTTTACCCCATAAAGATATTGAATAGAAGGAGCTACCTTTTTTTCCACTGTAATCTTGAAAATGAGGATTCAAATGACCTTCAAAAGTAAGTAAATAGATCCGAAACATATAAAATGCGGTTAATCCAGCCGCGGAACAAGCGATTATTGAAAAAATCGGTGAATATAACCAACTATCATTAAGTATTTCATCTTTAGACCAAAAACATGCAAAGGGAGGAATACCACAAAGAGAAAGTGTACCTAGTAAAAAAGAAATTTTTGTAATTGGAACATGTTTTGTTAAACCGCCCATAAGAACCATATTCTGACTTTTATCGGGAGAATATCCAACAATAGCCTCCATTGAATGAATAATTGATCCAGATCCTAAAAACAACAAAGCTTTTGAATAGGCGTGAGTAATCAAATGAAATAAAGCGGCTCGAGAAGAGCCCAGACCTAAAGCTAACATGATATAGCCCAATTGAGACATTGTAGAATAAGCTAAACTTCTCTTAATATCTTTTTGAGCAAGAGCTAAAGTAGCTCCTAATAGTACTGTTAATATACCTATTAAGGCTATTAAATTCATAACGTAAGGTATGACTAAGAAAAGAGGAAGAAGCCGAGCTACAAGAAAAATGCCTGCTGCTACCATAGTAGCAGCATGTATGAGAGCCGAAATAGGAGTAGGCCCTTCCATGGCATCTGGTAACCACACATGAAGGGGAAACTGCGCGGATTTAGCAACTGCACCGGAAAATAATAGCAAGGAACACAAAGTAACAAATAACAAATCAATCTCATTTTTATAAATTAAGTTGTTGAATATTTCGAACAAATCCCGAAATTCGAAACTACCCGTTATCCAATAAAAACCTAAAATTCCTAATAATAAACCAAAATCCCCGACACGGTTAGTTATAAACGCCTTTTGACACGCAGTACCCACAAGAGGTCGCGTAAACCAAAAACCTATTAATAGATAAGAACACATCCCAACCAATTCCCAAAAAATATAAATTTGTATTAAATTACAACTCGAGACTAAACCCAACATTGAAGTATTGAAAAAACTCATAGAAGCAAAAAATCTCAAATATCCTTGATCATGAGACATATAATTGTCGCTATAAATAAGCACCATGATTCCAACAGTAGTGATCAATATTAACATAATAGAAGTCAGCGGGTCGATCAAATAGCCGAACTCTAAAGAAAAATCATTATTGATAGTCCAAGACCACACTGATTTATAGATAGAACTGCTATAGATTTGCTGAAGAAGAAGATTTAGTGAAAAAAGCATGACTATACTTAACAAAACAACACTAGAAAAAGACAACATACGGCGAATTTTTTTTGTTACTGTCGGAAAAAGTAGAAGCCCCCCCATTATTACCATAGGAACTGGAAGTGTAATAAAAGGGATGATCCCGGAATATTGATATATATGTTCCATAAATTTTTTTTTAATCAATTGTCTTTGACTCCCTCGTTCTTGTCCCTTTTGAAAAGAGCCGGTCAATAAAAAAAAGCAAAATATGCAAAACTTAACTAAAATTTGATATTCTTAATTATTATTATTCTAAATCTGAATCTTTTCAAAGAACTTCACATATTCAAATCAATAAGTTAGACTTGGTCAAATAATATGATATACCCAAGTTATTAGTAAAAAGTAAAAAAATACTTACTTTTCTTTTTTTTTTTTTTTTTGAATATTAATTTACTATTAACTATATAATTATAATTAATAATAGTTAAATAATAGTTAATAGTAAGAAAAATTTGGATGAAGATCTAAAAAATGAAAAGTTTTTTTTTAGGAATTACGAGAATTTCTATCTATAGAGAAAGGATAAAGAATTATAGCAAAAACAGTACTTGATTTTGAATTTTGATATGAATCGTAAAAAACTGTGCATACCTTGACCCAATTAAATCAGAATTTCTTTGTAGTTCGTTTATTTCGAATCAGAATCGTTAAACAATCAATTTTTGAACGGATTTATTGTATTCCATTAGAATAAAAGACATTTATATTTTTAGTAAATTCGACGGTATTGAATACTTTCCATGGAATAAAAAAAAAAAAAAAAAAAGAAATCACTAAAATGTCTTTTCGAAAATCATGTATCCTTTAATAGATTAACTAATGCCGTCTCATTTTATTTTATTTTAATTGAAAGTTGGGTATACTTCCTTTTCAAGCTTAACCTTGCTCGAAAAAATTTTGTATTAGGTACGCACGGCTTAGGCTTTTGAATGTCTCGATATATTTTATTCGATCTATATTACATGTATAAAGGTAGCATGACGAAAATAGACAGAAATAGAAATGAAAATGAATAGGTTTTTTATAAAAATAGTAGAATCTAAGAAAAAAAAAGGATACTGAATAGTAAAGATAAAGAACAATTTGTTTTTAACCAAAAAATGTCTTTCACATCCAATCCTAGCAATGAGTAACCTCCAAATTTGTGAATGGCAGTTCCAAAAAAGCGCACTTCTATATCAAAAAAGCGTATTCGTAAAAATTGTTGGAAAAGAAAGGGATATTGGGCAGCGTTGAAAGCCTTTTCATTAGCGAAATCCCTTGCTACGGGGAATTCAAAAAGTTTTTTTGTGCGACAAATAAAAATAAAAAATCAAAGGGTGAAATAATCTAACTTGTCCTGAATAGAAAAAAGTCTAGTTTTTTTTTCTAATTTTTAATCTAAAATGGAAAAAAGGCTTTTCATTCACTAATGTTTTGAATTGATCAATATTAAATTGAACTCATTTTTCTTTTAGGATATGTCGAATGCAAAGTCTGTTATCTACTGAATCCTCAAATTATACTTTTTGTTTAAATTGTTTAAAAAAAGACAAAATACAAGACACAAGGTTTCAACTTTCTTTTTAGTCTCTTTGATCATTTTCGCGGGATGGGGATTATTATTTTCCCCATCGACCTTTATCACCACCTATACCTATCACAAAAAAAAAAAAAAATAAGGATTATGATTAGAACGTCCAAATCCCTATTAAAATAATAAAATAAAAGGGTTTTCGATTAATCAATTTTCATCTTTCCTAACCTAAAAAAGATTGCATTGAATTGACTCTTTCAATCTCGACGATTGAATAATAATTGGTTATTATGATTTCTAGCAAGCCGCTATGGTGAAATCGGTAGACACGCTGCTCTTAGGAAGCAGTGCTAGAGCATCTCGGTTCGAGTCCGAGTAGCGGCATGGCACTTTCTACCTATAAAAAGTTCCTATAATGAATTCAATTACTTATTTGAATTGATTCTATAGAATCATGGGGACCTTTTCTTTTATGATATTTTATACTTTAGAGCATATATTAACTCATATATCCGTTTCGGTTGTTTCCATTGTAATTACAATTCATTTGATAACTATATTACTCGATGAAATCGTCGGACTATACGAGTCATCAGAAAAGGGAACGATAGCCACTTTTTTCTGTATAACTGGATTATTAGTTACTCGTTGTATTTATTTGGGACATTTACCATTAAGTAATTTATATGAATCATTAGTCTTTCTTTCATGGAGTTTATTCATTATTCATATAATTCCGTATTTTAAAAAACATCAAAAAAATTTAAGCCTAATAACCGCGCCAAGTGCACTTTTTACCCAAGGCTTTGCTACTTCCGGTTTTTTAACTGAAATGCCTCGGTCTGCACTATTAGTACCGGCTCTACAATCCCAGTGGTTAGTAATGCACGTAAGTATGATGGTATTGGCCTATGCGGCCCTTTTATGTGGATCATTATTATCAGTGGCTCTTCTAGTCATTACATTTCGAAAAATCATAAGGATTCTTTTTCTTTTTAAAAGCAATAACTTTGTAAATAAATCTTTTTTCTTTGATGAGATTCAATACATGAACGGAAGTGGCAGTGTTTTACGAAACACTTCTTTTCTTTCTTCTAAAAATTATTACAGGTCTCAGTTGATTCACCAATTAGATTGTTGGAGTTATCATATTATTAGTATAGGATTTATCCTTTTAACTATGGGTATTCTTTCAGGAGCAGTCTGGGCTAATGAGGCATGGGGATCATATTGGAGTTGGGATCCAAAGGAAACTTGGGCATTTATTACTTGGGCAATATTCGCAATTTATTTACATACTAGAACACATAAAAAATGGGAAGGTGTAAATTCCGCAATTGTGGCTTTTATAGGCTTTCTTCTAATTTGGATATGTTATTTAGGAGTTAATCTATTAGGAATAGGGCTGCACAGTTATGGTTCATTTCCATTAATATCTAATTGAATTTAAGACAAAAAAAGAGGGTCTTGACAAAAACAACCATAGGACAGCGTATAAGTCTATATAAGAAACTTTGTGTAAATGCCATCCATCGAGAACCATTTGAATCACTTATTACTTGATTCAAATGGTTCTGTCAAACGGCACACTATCCAGTTACAATTTTTTTTTTTTAAAAAAACTTCAAAAAAGGCAAAAAGCCTTTATTTTTTATTTTTTTTGAATTATCTAATTATTAATTTTTTGTAGAATTCAAAATTAATAATTATACAAAATAGCCTCGACCTTGTCACCTGATAATGAGAAAACGAAGTCCGGATAAATGCCAATACCTATTACAGGTAGAAGGATAGAGATTGAAATAAACAACTCTCGCGGTCCAAAATCCAAAAAAGAAGAGTTTGAGGCATTAAATAGCTTGTATCCATAGAACATCTGGTGTAACATAGACAATAAATAAACAGGAGTTAATATCGTTCCAATTGCCATGACAAAAGTAATTAGTATTTTTGCCAGTAAAAGAAATTTTTGGCTAGTAATTATTCCAAAAAATATTATCAATTCTGCAAAAAAACCGCTCATGCCCGGTAATGCAAGAGAAGCCATTGATGAGATACTGAACATCGTGAATATTTTTGGAACCGAGATAGCCATTCCTCCCATTTTATCGAGATAAAGAAGACGTATTCTATCATAACTCGTTCCTGCCACGAAAAAAAGTGCAGCACCGATAAATCCATGAGATATTATTTGTAAAAGAGCTCCGTTAAGTCCCGTATCGCTTAGAGAGCAAATTCCTATAATTATAAAACCCATATGAGATACCGAGGAATAGGCTATTCTTTTTTTTAAATTACGTTGACTAGGAGATGTTGAAGCTGCATAAATTATTTGAATTGTGCCTATTATTATCAACCAGGGAGAAACTAGAGAGTGAGCATGGGGTAATAATTCCATATTGATCCGAACCAACCCATATGCTCCCATTTTTAATAAGATTCCGGCTAGAAGCATACAAGTGCTGTAATGTGCCTCTCCGTGAGTATCTGGTAACCATGTATGTAAGGGTATAATCGGTAATTTGACAGCAAAAGCAATAAGAAATCCAATATAGAATATTATTTCCAGCGCTAAAGGATAGGGTTGATTGGCTGATGTTTCAAAATTTAATGTTGGCTCGTTGGAACCATATAAACAGATACCTAGAATTCCTATTAATAAAAAAAGAGAACCCCCTGCGGTGTATAAAATAAACTTTGTAGCTGAATACAAACGTTGCTTTCCCCCCCACATAAATATAAGTAGATAAACGGGAATTAATTCTAACTCCCACATGATGAAAAAAAGTAAAAGATCTCGAGAAGAAAATAATCCTATTTGACCACTATACATGGCTAACATCAAGAAATGGAATAGTCTGGAATCTCGAGTAACTGGCCAAGCCGCTAAAGTAGCTAAAGTAGTGATAAATCCTGTCAGTAAAATGGGTCCTATAGAAAGTCCATCTATTCCCAATCTCCAGTAAAAACCAAAAAAATCGACCCACTTATAATTCTCCGCCAATTGAATTAATAGATCGTCCGATTGGAAACGATAGCAGAATACGTAGGTCATTAAAAGAAGTTCTAATACGCATATACATATAGCATACCACCTAATTACTTTATTTCCTCCCTGAGGCTGAGGCAGAAAGAAAATTAAGGAACCTGCGGATATCGGAAAGACTACAAAGATTGTTAACCAAGGAAAAAAATTCGTGATAAAGACAAGATAGACTTGGACCAGAAAAACCCGTGCTCATGCTCAAAACAGAATATGTTTCTATTTTTTTTGTTTCGAGTACGGGTTTTGTCGATAAAAAACAATGTATTCAAACCATGTTGTTGGAAACGGGTCAATAAGCTAGACCCATGCTTCGAGTTGTTTCATGCCACAAATAAACTCGAACACTCAAAAAATCCGTTGGACAGGCCGATTCACATCTCTTACAGCCGACGCAGTCCTCTGTTCTTGGAGCAGAAGCAATTTGCTTAGCTTTACATCCGTCCCAAGGTATCATTTCTAATACATCTGTGGGGCAGGCTCGGACGCATTGGGTACACCCTATACATGTATCATAAATCTTTACTGAATGCGACATTGGGTCTATAAATTTTTGAACGTCATAAATTTTGATCTAGTAATTTTATAAATGAATCATATCTTTATATACTAGATGAATCAATAATTGACAAGAATTTTTGGAATCAATTCTGGATCGAGGCATGTGCATGAAAAAGGGCAAAGAGACTTTCATTTCTTACGTTTTGACAAAGATAATTATATAGCATACATGCTATATAATTATCTTTTTGGTGAATATTATAATTTATATGATTAATACTACTTATTCAACAAATTAGATTGATTGATACGCGTTGATTTTCTGTTACGATAAATTGAGGAAACAATAGCCGGTCCAATAGCTGCTTCAGCCGCTGCAATAGCTATAACAAATATTGAGCAAATAGTTCCTTTTAATTGGCGACTATCAAAAAAATCAGAAAATGTCACGAAATTTATATTAATTGCATTCATTAGAAGTTCAAGACACATAAGGGCTCTAACCATATTTTGGCTCGTGATCAATCCATAAATACCTATACAAAATAAATAGGCACTCAAAACAAGTATATGTTCTAGCATCATTGACCAACTCCTTTGCAATTTCGATTTATTTCAATATGAACAAAAATTTAACAGAGTCGATTGACTCGAATATAACAAGTAAAAAAAAAAAAAGAATATATTGGTAATAGATCGAATAAAAGAAGTTCTATTTTGAATATATTTCTATTTATACACGAATAATCTTCAAATAGAATTAAAGGAAACTAAATGTGATAAGACAAAACAAAGTTTCATTTTGATTACTGCGGCTAGGTCTAAGGCTTTACTATTGTTACTGACGAGCCGCAGCAATCGCGCCTATTAACGCAACTAAAAGAATTATTGAAATGAGCTCAAATGGAAGAAAAAAATCTGTTGATAAACGAATTCCAATTTGTTGACTATTAGTTATCAAATCTTTCTCTATAATCTGGTTTGATCTTGTAGTCCAAATAATCCCATACCATGACGTATCTGGAATAGTAGTAATTAGTAAAAGAAAAATACTTGTACAAACCAGTGAAGTAACCCCGCCTCCAGCGTTCCAAAGATAAAAAGCGTTGTGATATTCTGAACCATTCATGAACATCACAGCAAATACGATTAAAACATTTATGGCTCCTACGTAAATAAGGAGTTGTGCGGCAGCTACAAAATAGGAATTTGATAAAATATAGAATAAGGCTATACAAATAAGAACCAATCCCAACGAAAAGGCGGAATAAATTGGGTTGGTAAGCAATACCACCCCTAAACCTAATAATATAAGGCCCAATCCCAGAAATACTAAAAGAAAATCATGTATTGATCCAGGTAAATCCATTTTACGTATAAAGAAGAGAGAAATATATCGAATTTTTTCATGACCTTATTGATGACCCGACCAGGAACAAAAACTTTTTGATACGTTCCTATAATTGAATGAAATCCTAAACGGTGTGAATTGAGGTATAGCTATTAGAATAATCTCACTCTTTATCCCAAAGGAGAGTTCGACACTCTAAAAACTCAAAAATATTTCTATTTCGAACTATTTCGAAATAATTCCGTATCTATTAAGATATTTTCAATCAAAATTTAGAGATTTTGACTCAAAATGAAGTCGCAATTATTACAATCAATCCAATCAACAGTTAAAGATTTGTAGTCATTTTATTGACCAAACAAAAGGAACGAAACCTCATTTCTTTCGATCAAAACCGAATTTTAGTAATTAGTCTTTATCTTTAATCAAGGGTTTACTCCTTTTTAGTTGAGGCAAAGTCGAAATCGTTCGAATTGTATAATCGTCAATTACTGATATTGGTAAACGACCCAAAGCAATTTGATTATAATTCAATTCGTGACGATCATAAGTAGAAAGCTCATATTCTTCAGTCATTGATAAACAATTTGTTGGACAATACTCAACGCAGTTACCACAAAATATACAGATTCCAAAATCAATACTATAATTAAGCAATCGTTTCTTTCGAATATTCGTTTCGAATTGCCAATCAACAACGGGTAAATCTATAGGACATACACGAACACATACCTCACAAGCAATACATTTATCAAATTCAAAATGGATTCGACCGCGGAAACGCTCCGATGTAATTAATTTTTCATAAGGGTATTGAATAGTTACGGGTAAACGATTTGCGTGGGATAAGGTAATCATAAAACTTTGACCAATGTACCTTACAGCCCTTATTGTTTGTTGACCATAATTTCTGAACCCAGTCACCATAGGGAGCATATCCTAATTATCTAGGAACAATTTGATGTTTGTTTCTTTCTCTTGTTTGAGACATATAAACTTATAGTATTCCATTACAATGAAAGGAGTTGTGAAGAGGTTGTTAATAATAGATTGCCGAGAGAAATAGGTAAAAGAAATTTCCAGCCAAGATTTAATAGTTGATCCATTCTTAGTCTAGGTAAAGTCCATCTTGTTGTGATAGAAATGAACAAGAACAAATAAGTTTTAGCCAATATAATAAAGATACCCGTTGTTGTTCCAAAAACCCCACTCACTTTATTTAGTTCAAAAAGCTTAGGAACAAAAAAGTGCGGAATAGAAATATTCCAACCGCCCAAGTAAAGAACTGTTACAAATAATGACGAAACTAATAGGTTTAGATAGGAAGCAACATAAAATAAACCAAATTTGATACCCGAATATTCGGTTTGATAACCGGCTACTAATTCTTCTTCCGCTTCTGGTAAATCAAAGGGCAATCTCTCGCATTCTGCTAGAGAAGAAATTAGAAAAACAATAAACCCTATAGGTTGCCGCCACAAATTCCACCCCCAAAGACCATATTTTGACTGTGCCTCAACTATATCAACTGTACTTAAACTATTAGATAATTATAGTCGATGAGAACATAACTGTCCCCACCGCTATTCCAGAACCATACATGAGATTTTCACCTCATATGGCTCCTCGAGGGTCATAAATAAATCTAAGGACAAAGTCATATTTTATTTATTTTGATACGTTTGTCGGATAGGTTAGTTTGTAGAATAGGTAGGATCACAATGTCCTCTAATTAGACCAATGGAATTCTGTCTGTTATTGTTATAACAATAAATAAAGATAAAGTACTTCTGAATTGATCTCATCCTTTAAGAATTTCAGCTTTTCCTTGTTGAGTAATAACTTCCGTATTTCAATCAAATACTCCTTGTGGGTGTGTAGAAATAGTAATAGATCTTTCAACCCAACCTTGTTTTCGACTCCGAAAAAGAATTCTACATACCATTAATTTATAAATTATGGTATAAATTTTATCTCTATGATAAAGAAAGAATAAAAAGGATCATTTTTTATTCTTTTTATTCTATTGTGATTTTATTTTTTCTATTGTTAGAGTTTTTTTTTGTTCCTATTCTTCTTTCTTTTATGAGAAAAAATGGACTTAAAAAAGTAAAGGGTTGTTTCGTATCTGATAGTGATTTTTATAATCGGTGGATAGGAGCATACTCTGGATCGGAATTGTGGGGAGTACTACTTGATAATTTCTACGAATTTAAAGCCCCAATTATTATTCTTTTTATATTATTTTTTTAGGCAAAAATGTCCTTTGGGATAATTTACATAATCTCGATTACTAATCCGTTGCCTATCTTGGTGTTTCTAACCAATCCACTCATTTTTGCTCAATCCCCCGTTATCGTTATGGTAATACATGCCAACGATAGTAAAACGTCAATACGGTTGATCATTGGAACCCCGCTTCAAGCCAGGATGACTAATCAACCAATCTTGGGGTAAAAAATATATTCTTCTTTTTTTTTTTTTTTTCGCTTTCCTCTTACTCTTGTACCTAGGAAATGAGACTGATTCTTTTTACTGCGAATTTACAAGCTGTTTTCTTTCACTCATAGAACTATCCGATTTAGATCATCCACTTTAATTTTAATGATAAATATATAAATATAAAAAAATATATCCATTTAATTCATTTCGCCTAGTCTTTCATAGTTTCTTAGAAATAAGGGCGTAGAGAAAAGTTTATGTTTCAATGACTCGCACGTAGAGATATTGATAACACACATAGAGTTAATGGTATTTCATAACTAATTGATTGAGCAGCGGCTCGTAGACCACCTAAAAAAGAATATTTATTATTTGATCCATATCCTGACATAAGAAGTCCGATGGGAGCAATACTTGAAATGGCAATCCATAAAAAAACACCAATCTTTAGATCAGCTAAAACTAGGTGATAGCCAAAAGGAATTACTGAATAGCTTAGTAGAATTGATATGACTGCTATGGATGGGCCAACGCTGAATAAACGAGTATCTCCCCGAGATGGAAGAAGATTCTCTTTAAAAAGTAGTTTTATCCCGTCTGCTAGAGCTTGAAGAACTCCTAAAGGACCAGCATATTCGGGCCCAATACGTTGTTGTACTCCTGCGGCTATTTCTCTTTCTAACCACACAATTACTAGTACCCCTATTGTTATTCCCAATACAAGAGTTAAAATAGGAACAAGCATCCATATAATGTTATATATCTCTTTTAAGGATTCTAATCCGGAAAAAGAATGAATATCTTGTATTTCTGGTGTATCAAGTATCATTTCAACGATCAACTTCCCCCATAATGATATCGATGCTACCTAGTATCGTCATAATATCAGCCAATTTCATTCTTTTAACTAACTGAGGGAGAATTTGCAAATTAATAAACCCCGGTGGACGAATTTTCCATCTCCAAGGAAAACCACTCTGGTCCCCTATCATAAAAATTCCCAATTCTCCCTTTGGTGCTTCGACTCTCACATAAAGTTCTTGTTTCGGCAATTCAAAAGTAGGAGAGGTTTTTTTACTAATGAATCGATATTCAAAATCATTCCAGTTTTGATCCCTCTCTCTATCAAAACATCGGATTTCTAAATTCTCATAGGGCCCCCCCGGAATTCGTTCCAGAGCCTGTTGAATAATTTTTATGGATTCCTTCATTTCACTGATTCGGACTAAATAACGAGCTAATGAATCGCCTTCTTTTTGCCACGGGGCTTCCCAATCAAATTCGTTGTAACATTCATAATGATCAACTTTGCGAAGATCCCACTGTATTCCAGAAGCTCGTAGCATTGGTCCTGATAAACCCCAATTTATTGCTTCCTCTGCACTAATAATACCTACGCCTTCAACTCGTTCTAAAAAAATAGGATTTCGCGTAATAAGGTTTTGATATTCAGCAGCCCCTGTTAAAAAATAATCGCAGAAATCCAAGCATTTATCTATCCAGCCATGAGGTAGATCGGCCACTACTCCTCCGATACGAAAAAAATTATGCATCATTCTCATCCCAGTGGCAGCTTCGAATAGATCATATACTAATTCCCTTTCTCTGAAAATATAGAAGAAAGGGGTTTGCGCACCAATATCTGCCATAAAAGGGCCAAGCCATAACAGATGAGAAGCTATACGACTCAACTCCAACATAATTACTCTGATATGGCTAGCTCTTTTAGGTATTTGAATATTTCCCAGCCGTTCTGGTCCATTTACCGTTATTGCTTCTGTGAACATCGTAGCTAAATAATCCCAACGTGTTACATAGGGCAGATATTGTATAATTGTTCGGTTTTCCGCAATTTTTTCCATCCCTCTGTGTAAATAACCTAATATTGGTTCACAGTCAATAACATCTTCACCGTCTAGAGTAACGATGAGTCGAAGAACACCATGCATTGATGGATGGTGTGGGCCCATATTGACTATCATGAGGTCTTGTCTTGGAGATGATACATTCATAGGTTTTTCCTCGATTCATTCTTCCATACCTTACTAAAAACGAAAAGAAGCTCATCAAAATGTAAGATCTAATAATAATAAATCAAATAATTCAAAAATGACTTTTCAAATTAACGTGTTTTTGGTTCCCGAATATCCAACTGACTAATTAATTGTTTATAACGTACTTCATTTTTCTTTGACAAATAAGACAGCAGCCGTTGGCGTTTTCCTATAATTTTCCGGAGGCCTCTCTGAGATAAATAGTCTTTTCTATGCAATTCCAAATGTGAAGTAATTCTTCGGATCTTATTAGTAAAACTGAATACTTGCAATTCAACGGATCCCTTGTTTTTGTTTTTTTCTTTTTCGTTTTGTGAAATAACTGAGATGAATGCATTTTTGACCATAAAATGAAATCTTCTCCCCTACTTAAATCTTAAATTTAAATATTTTTAATATTTAAAATATATAAAAATATATATATTTTTTTTGATCAGTAATAATAATGCTGATTCCTTTTTCATTTTGTATACCCAACAATCTTCATTTCCTTATGAATTTCTAATTTTATCCAATTGTTTTTATGGGCATAGGGATCCAAACAGATAATCTATTTCTACACTTAGAAAAAATAAAAATTTGTACCTAAGATTCGAATCATAAGATTCTGTTGATTCCTTTTTAGATGTAATTGATATGTCATTAAATTAATAAATTAATGATATGAATAGAATGAAAAACAATGCATGTGTGTATATTTTTGTTTTCATGTATCAACTAAAATATGTTATGGAATATATGAAAAACGTACCATTAAAGGGTTTTTAATCGTGGATACATATGTATTCTTACCATATTGAAACGACTTCCATTATTGGTATCAAACCAACAACGATTCATACAAGCTAAATCTTCTAATCGATAATTGGTCCAAAAAATGAGTTTGAATTTAATTAGTTTCTTTTTTTTTTTTTTTTTATCTCTATCTCTATAAAGATCTCTGTTTTTATTCGAAACGTTACCACAGGTTTGAGTGTTATTTCCATTGAAAAATTCTGTATTTATCTGATGAATACCTTGGCTATTCTTCGAATTTAAAGAAATTAGAATTCCGAATTCTCTACGACGTTGAGATAAAAAGGTATTTTCAGGAACAAAAAAATCATCAAGATTTTGGTTTTTATTTACAGTGTTCCTTTTCTGTTTTGCAATGGACTCATCGAAATTCGTCTTATCACCACAGCCCTTTTCTTGGTGTCTTGGATTCATTTTGTGCTTACTCTTATGACCCAATGAAATATTTATGGTTTGGTACATAAGAAACTGTCCAACATTTTTTACAGCCAGACGAACTGGTTCGATAATCAATATTCCTTTTTTCAAAAATTCTGTAAGACTCAAATTGTTCTGAATTAGTAAAATATCGAGACTCATTTCTCTCCTTTGAATAGAGGATATAGCAATTTCGTTTGGATTTATCAGTCTAAGTAGGAGACAAAATACTTTTATATTATTGAGTACTCTTTGATTTACAGAAGCATTCCATCGTAATTGAAAACAGAAATACCTTTTTAGGAGGAAATCAAGCTCCGCTTCCGTAGAACTTTTGTATTTTTTTTTCTTTTTCGTGTCTGATCCCGCAAAAGATTCTTCAAGACCTTTTTCTTGGTTTAAGCGAACTGATCCAAGATCCACTTGTCTCTCAGATTCTTTTTCTTCTTCATTTTGATTCTTGACTTCAATAGTTTTTTTTTCATTCGAGAATAATAATATAAAAGTATCTCTTTTTTTCTTTTTATTTACCTTCTTTTTTTCAAAAACGTTTTCATTCAAATCAAAAAGAAGTAATTTGATTGGTATGGCTACGGGGGTTTTCTTATATGCATTGTAAAGTATCAAAATTTCTGGGAAGAACCAAAGTTCCAAATTCAATATGGAATGACTTAATATTCTTTCATTCATTTCCATCCAATCAAAAAGGTTTTTTTTGAGGGATGGATTGATTTCTTCATCTTGATGAAACATGAGATAAAAAAGACTTTTCTTATTAATTTTATCAATTATTTGAGAATTATTAGACACAGTCTTCGTATTTTTATTACTTTTGGTTCCGGTATCAATCCATAATTCAATATCCATCTTGTTTCTAATACAAAAACGGAGAATTCTCCAATCAAAATATTTTCTAGCCGGGTTTTTCTCTATATCCACAATCTCATCTTCTCCCAGATAGTTATTCATAGGAACATCTCCTGGCAGATGAACAAATTTGCGGTTATATGTCTTGTAATTATACAAAAAAATCCCTTGGTTATTTTTTTCCTTTAATAAGAATCTAAAAATATCTGAGTCCTTCGGATCTTCATCATTAATAAATTTATATGCTAAAAGATCATATCTATAGTGTTTTTTAAAATTCTTTTTTTTATTTAGTAATGGCTCCGCTTCAAAATTATTTTTTTGTTCGTACTGAATTAATCGGTCTTTTTCATATGAATCGCTTTTTTTAAAATATTGATTTTCAGCTATACACCCTTGATTAACAATAGTTCGCCATTTTTGTGGTACTAATCTAGACCATCTTATCTGAGATAAATCGTATTGATAATGACCGGCTTTTAACCAGTTTTTCCATTGATTCATGGTGGAAGTAATCGGTTTTTTATGTCTTAATTGGGAATGAAATATTCCTTGTACTTCAAAATAACCCTTTATTTTATTTTTAAGAAAAATAGTTGTTCCGTGATCATGATATTGAAGAGCTGATCTTAACTTATATAAGTTAAGCTTATATAAGTTCAAAAATTTGGTTTGTGATAATTTGTAAAATACATATGCTTGTGACAAAGAAGATAAGTCACGAAAAAGCCTTTCGTTCTTATTACTAATATTAGTAAGTGACTTTTTTATATTCAAAATAAAGTGAATTGTATTTTGATTTACTTTCTCAATATCAGCTTTTTCGTGATTTTCGTCATTATTATAAATGTATTTGTCAATAAGATTTCTAGTTGATTCAAGAAAAAGTTCTGCATTGATTCTGAGAATTTGAATGATAGATAGAAAGATATCTATGTATATTTTCTCAATATTTTTTTTTTTTAAAAAATGGAATTTACGGACTACTTGAGCATTTCTTCTTTTTAGTATCTTTTTTAATGATCCGAATCTTTTCGTACCATAAGTTATTTTGTTAGGACTCTTTTTTTTCTTTAAGATCACTTTCTTCTCTTTTTTTTTTTTTTTTATTTGATTTATGATTGTCCTTTTTTTATTAGTCAAATCTTGCATTCTTGCTTCGGCCAGTGAAGAATTTGTCCAATCCATAGGTATAATTTGAATCGCGGATTCATGAATCGTCTTTTTATTAGTTATAAAATCTTTTTTAGTTTCATTCAATTCATCTAATCCGCTAAATACTAATAGAATAGTGATTAGTTCTTTTATTTGTTCTTTAAAAAAAAAAAATGGACTTTTTTTGATAACTCTTTTTTTCCTTTCTTTTGATTTTGTGAAATTTAAAGAAAACTTTGTTCTTTTTTTTAAAATCCTTATAAATAGAAAACTCTTTTTTGTAAACTTTCTAACCTTTTCTTCGAGTTTTTTACAAATGGGTTTAAAATCAAAAAGAGAGGTTCTTCTTTTGGTAGAACCAAAAGGAAATTCAGTTTCCATCCCAAAAACTGTTAAAAAGCAAAAATTCTTTTTTTTCCCTTTCTTCTCTTTCATTTTCATTGGGCCCTTTTGAGGGCATTGTAGCTTAACTCTGTGCCAAGGTTTCAGGCGAAAAGGGAATAGGATTTTTATCTGAATACCCTCTGTTAACCAGTTTTTCGGAAATTCTTTTTCGGATAATTGAACTCCATTATAGGTGCATTTAACATGCATTTCTTTATTCCAATCTTTTAAATCCTCAGACCATTCTGGAAATTGAAATAATAGTGTACGGATGGTATTTTTAGCTATTATCAATAAAGGTAAGAAAATATATTTTCTAAGAATGGATTGGATTACTAGCAACGAGCCTCTTATTACGTGAGCAAATAGAATGTTATCCCAGGCTTCTGCTATTTCTACCCGTGCTTTTTCCTCCCTTTTGTCCTTCTCTTTTTTATCGCTTTTTTGTATCCTTTCTTCAGTATAATCTGAAATCACAAATTCTCTGTTTTTACATATCAAATTGATAAACATTATTTTCATCATCTGCGAGATATCAAAAGAAAACAAAAGGGATTTGTCTAGTCGGTCCAAAAAAAGGGGGGAATGTATATTTGGTTGAAAGAGTTCCCAAGTAATTGTTTTACGTCTTTGAGGACGCATGGAGCCTTTTATTATGTCACGACGAAAGTCTGGTTGTTGTGAATAACGTATTAAAGCTATTTCTCTTTCTACTGGCTTAGCATTAGGATTATTGTCTCCACGATTAGTATTAGGATTAGTAGTATTTTTCGTATTATTGTATGTATCCCTGTTCTCTGTAAAAATTATTACACGTTTGGATTTTCTTGAACGAATTTCATAATCCTTTACCGAAATTTCTTCATGTTCTCTTTCTTGTTGTTCCAACTCGTTGATTAATTTGTATGACCAGCGAGGAACTTTTTTACTTATTTCATTTATTCCAATTTTTTTTCGATCCTCTCCCCGATGCTCGTGGTTTGAAAATGAAGAAAGTTCTTTAAAATATAAACTTGATACTGCTTGTGTTTTTTCAGTAAATTTACTCATTAAATTCAATAAATACCCAATTTCGATTGAAAATGCTTTTCTATCAAATCTATCTATTCTTTGTTTTTGGTCAAAATTAGTAGTAAAAAGGAGACCGTGAATTCTATTTATTCTATTTATCGTTATCCAGGGTGGATCT